GTGAGGGAAATGGAGAGAGATAAAGTTGCAGAAGTGCTTCTAGATCTCATGGAATAAGGCAGAATTTAGAACAAAACTTTCCATCTCTTGCTTTCATAGAAAAACATTTTTTGAAAATACCGATTACATTACCGCAGGCCAAAATGCAATTTTGAAAAGCAAGCCAGAGAAAAGCATCGTTGAGATAATACCTTTCATCCTAATCTCATCTACTGAAAAAGGGGCCCTCTTGATCACCTGAAGAGATTTTTAGGCTTGGCATAATTATTACCGTGAGGATTGAGCTGCCAAAAGATATTATCCTCCCTATAAAAAGTATTCTGAAGCCAAATGCTCTTGGATGGGTAGTTGAATAGAGGGAGAAATCCTTTTTTCTCCTTCATATTGAATGTAGTCTATCACTTTGAGATCATGATAACCTTGTGAATTGATATAAATTATGGCATGCATCTCTGAGTAGAGTGGCATGGCCAAACATCATCCCAGAAACGAATCAGCTTACCATTGCCCAACCAAAGTATAGCCCAAGTTCTGCCTGAAAGTCTTTCTGTATCAAATAAGACCTTTCTTTCAGCAGTTTTTCTTTCTAAAAGGTTGAGGTTATTCTGGGCCGGGCTTGGATGGCATCGAGGTTGGCTCTTCCAGTTGTTTTTGCTGTACTGTCTGTTCCAATTGGCGGCCGAGCGCTAACAAACATATGGTAGACCAGACAGCTGTTCTGGTTATGTTCTTCCTATTAGGGGAGGTGAAGCTATATTAGATTACGTAGGTGACGAGAATAGAATACTATATTGGGCTATTCTAGTTCGATGCAAGAAGATAAATGGGGCCGAGGCCCTTATTATATTATACAGCAGGCTTGGGTTTTCTTGCTACAGACGAGAGAGACAGAGATCTCAAGGAGCAGACCATTATTCACCGACAGACGCAGTCTATTCTCGCCGATCGGTATCAGGTGCCCCCCTCTTCTCCTCAAAGGTTCTCATTCGACGATTCCCTTTCTTCTAGCAGCTGAGTGAGGATCCGCTGTCTTAGTTGAAGTTGTTCCGGTGTAGCTAGCTGCTCTTCCTTTTGGTTTGGTCCGACGGGAACTGCTTGTTTTGTTTCAGGAGTTCCGCTTCGTGCCTTTCCTGTCTGGTCGGTCGGGTGGGTGAGTAAACTTACTCTCCTTATCGCTCCGTGGGGATATAGAGCGGGCCAATGATGAATTGAATCTTCCCTCTTCGTAGTATTCCATGCTGCAGCCGATTATCCAACCCTGGAATTAGCACCGGATCATTTGGAGACGACTGCACCGGACGTACAAAATAGGGTCAGAGGAGGACCCCACGGTTACTGTAGAGCCAGTAGTGGGGGTCTTTCCTCAGATTCTTTCTTAAATACGAAAAGTCTGGTGCCCCGCTCGCCATTCATTGAGAGCAAGCTCTAACTATCAGTTCTCACTCAATCCAAGAGCTAAAACGAAGCATTCATTTCATCTTCTTCCTGTAGCGCATCCGGCTTTCCATCATATCGCTTTACATGGGTAAACTACGAAGAAAGCACTTGGTCCTTGTTGACCCCTCAATAGAATGGAATTGAAGACCTGGACTTGGCACTGAATTACTCCTCCCCTCTGCTGATTAAGTTAAGATCCTCAAAAGAACGCTCTAGGGGCCCCTACGTGACTAAAGGTTCGTTTCTACTCCGCTTTCGACTCTTCCACTGGTTGGTGACCTGGGGTGAAGAAGCATCGCAAGACCCTCTTTTTTAGGTAAAGCTTTTCATTTTTCAAAATCTAATAAGTAGAATCAGAGCACTGATCCGCCTGTGAAAGAAAGCTTTCGTCGATCGCTTGAAAGAAGTAAGTTCTATCTTTAGAAATTGAGATTTGGTTGGTCTTCCATCTACTAAGGTAGAAATCCCTAATGGAATCGCCTTAAATTAAATAAAATTTCATCTTACTCTATCTCTATCCTGATAGCCAGTTTAGCAAAGCCTCTGAACGATGTAAATCCACCGCTAAGACGACCCCCGGGCTCGCTCTCTACCGCAGGTTATATTTGCACGTGTTGGGTACTATCACGCTCAATTTCAGCCATTCCCTTCTTCGTGTAACAGATGTGCCTTGCTCTTCCTTCGTTTTCGTGGGCGGTTTAGCGCTGCTTTTGGTGGACATAGAACCTATAGTCGACATCATCCGTTATCGGCTGCCCATTGGAGGAACAGGAAGAAGCCACCGTATCTGATCCCTAACTCCAACTCCATAAAAGAAGAAGTCGTAGGGACTCCATTCACGGGCACCTCTTCGGGTTAATAACCAAATCCTCGTCTTAGAGCTAGAGCTATGGAGTGTGAAAGACAAAGTATAGTTGTAAGTTGGAGTTCCTCTGAGCACACAAGAAAGAGTGCCGCCCGGGCTTTCAGTTTCGTTAGCATCATGCGACAGGTAGTACTTCCGTCGCCTCCGATACCAGGCCATAAAGTGTTGGAGGGGAGGCACAGGATCCCGGGGAGAGTATAAGTGTTTGCTAGCGGCCCCAATCAATGCCCAAGGGCAGAAGCGCTGTGCGAGAAAACCATACATTATTCCATTCCGACCTAGATTACTCCTCTGCGATGCTACTAGTCCTTTCTTCTTACAGTGATGAGAGTTCAGTCATTCGAAGCTCCGTCCGCTCCTGATCCCGATGCCGCTTTTGACTTTAGTTCCCAGGTTGTTTCGGAAGTCCATCCCACTGCTAGCCCAAAGCAGTAGTCTTTAGTCTTTCTTTGAAACCAGTTTTTTTCACTCGCTTCAATCTTGGTTACGGATTCATTTCATTAATCTAATAGGGCGAGCTAAAGGCCTTCGTTCCTCGGATTGGGAAAAGAGATCGGGATTGAAGCACCTTTATCTTGGTCGGGGCCTGCCACTCAGTGATAGCACGGACCTTCTCCTTGTCCATGCGTATAGTTCCAGCCCTTATACAGTGGCCGAGGAACATCATTTCGTGCTGCGGGAATGAGGAGAGAAGTTAATATGAAAGTCTCACAAGAAGGATGGAATCGTGGAATTGATTGGGGTTAGAAAAGTTCCTTAAGCTAAGGTAACTCCAGGATACAGGGACGAAGTGGCCTACTAGGGTTTTCTTAGGACTCTAAGAATAAGAAGAGCTTATTCATTCCACTTTCCTTTTTCCTTTCAAGGAAGAGTTTTTTTAGATCAATGAAGGAGAAGGAAGAGGGCACAGGAGATTCGATTCAGTCAGCTTGGTTCTTGACTTTGCCATTTAAAAAGAACTATTCAAGTGAAGTGCAAGATCCATGACCCGACCGCTTAGCCTATGTAGGGGGAAGATCATACCGGAATGAAATTATGCCTTTAAAGAAGGACTTTCAGGTAAGCATGCATAGCTTGATGGGAAAGATAATAGAAGGAGTAGGTTATCTTATAGTATCAGTATCCCTCTATCCATCTGTCTTGCATTGCTTTGCTTCACTGGAGCTTATATAAATAAAGCGGCGATACGAAGAATAGAGAGAATCTGTTTGTGTAGATGGACTGACTTTACTACCATCAAAGCTAGCTTCCGGTTCTATTCCTTTTTCTTTGAAGTAAAGGCTTGGTATCGACGAATAAATAAGCTCTTTCTACTTTTCCCTAAAAGCTCATCCTAAGGAAAGCAGTTTTCGCTCGAGAAGATAGCTTAAGTTATAGTTATCACAGCTAAAGCGATAGCAACTCATGAACGAAGCGCTCGACCATAGGGAACGAGCGGAATAAAAGTAGCGAATTAAGGGTTAGGTAAGTAGCAGAAAACTTAGGTATCTTCTACCAGGGTGATAGACTTACATTTTGGCAATGGCACATAGCTGGAACGCCCTTCTATCCTCTCATATTATGCCACAAGCCTGATAGCCAAATGATAGAGGCGCAGGGGATTCATTCGGGTTCTCAGCTAGCTGCCATCTAGAGTATATAAAGCAGCTTGAGTAGTAAAGTCTTGTGCTATGAACGTATAAGCGGGTAAAGAGTACATTGAGCGACCAAGAAATCAATAACCCCTAAAGAGGCTAGAGCAAGGCCTAATTGAAAATGAATCGAATTCTTAATTGTGTCATATTAGAACGAATGCAAGACTAGAGGACTCCCAGGAAGATAAAGTGAAAGCGGAGGAATGTGGCTTCTGGTCTTTCACCATTGGGCTATCGCTTAGGAAAGCTGCCTGCTTTTTCTTTATGGCTTGAGACTGTGGTAACTCTTCACTTGACGAAAGAACCTCTTTTTCGTTTCGCACCTTCAGTGAGCGAGTACTTTTTCTGTTCTATCTTTTGAGTCTTGCAGTAGTAAGGTTCATCTTCTTTTCCCTGAGTCCTAAGGGTTTCATCTCAAGCATTCCAACTCTATCTTAGCCCGTATATGTAGTAGGTCTGATAGTTTTTTCCGTATGAAAAGGAGGAAATTACGTCTGTGAGACTGTGGTACCTCCTGCCAGTAATGATTTCTCTTTTTGAGCGATTTCAGTTCCTTACGTTCTTGAGTCACGATCGATGGAAAATCCTCTAGCTTGGCCAAATTACTTTCATCGTGTAAGCACCAATGCTCTTGCTCAAGCCGTTAATGTGGTCGAAGAGTCTTTCCCTTCAGGCATTAAGAACTCAAGCCGGAAGAAGAAAAAGAGGCGCGCACCCCCTCACACAACTACTTATAGGACCAGTCGAAAAGAAAATGCACCTTAAACAGAAGGGGACACTAGCCCAGTTAAGAAAAGCCACCCTAGCAGAATGGGGAAAGGCATACTACCTACCTCTCCTCTGACTCCATTTACCTTAGAATAGGCGGCGAAACCGCCACAACATATATCTTGTTCCGTGCTATTGAGAGATAGGGGACAAAACGCCCTTAGACCTATACCGGCGGGGAGCAGCGGATACACTTCAGAGATAGGAAAAAGGTTCGAAGAAAAAGGATGCTAAATGGTATGGTAAAGTAAACCCTTGTAGGACCACCGAGGCTGGAACCAAGTAAAAAAAGAAAAAAAAAAAAGAAAGAAAAAATGCCTGCCCGCGGAAAAGCAGTTGGGCATTCTCCATGAAAGCAGAGGCCCTCGCTCGAAGATAAAACAGAATGAAAAGCACAGCCGGCGGACCACGAGAGGTCATTTTTTACGTAGGAATAGCCTAGAGGGAATCGAATACTCGACTTAGACACAGGGGATAGCCGGACGAGGGGACCTACGATTGAAATTCTGTTAAGGAAATGGCCAGACCATATGTCAATGGCGGCACATAAGCTCGCTCGCTCACACCTTTATTCGATTCGAAGTACCTTCCACGATTGGACCACTTTTTAGGAATTGAATCCTTTTCAGACAAGCAGACCGGACAGCTAGGACGGAATTGACCACATCGAAAGCAGACCAAGAGCATTTCCCTAAAAGCGGGGCTTCCCTATTAGACTGCCCCTCAAGAAGGAAGAAGCAATCTGATGCCTCTCTTTCTCCTTAGTCTAGAGTGGAGGTTCAAGATGAGAAAAAGCGGATTGGGAGTTATGCCAAAAATACCAGGTTTTCTCAAACTTTGGAGATTGAGATGTCCCTCCAGTGGTCCGGTAAGAGGGTTTAGCATCATTCCCGTAGCGTCGGGTATCGGGGCGAGGACCTGGTCTTGTGGAGAACCATCCGCGAGGCTTTTTCCTTATGATTAGCTTGGATGATATGCTTTTGTAGCGATTGAATGCTTTCTGGGTCTATCAGCATTAGCCTAGAATCGTATCAGGAGGGGCCATTCCCCTTTCCTCTAGTCTTTCTACCTTCTCTCCCGCATCAAGTACTTCTTTTTATCTTACGTCTGCTTCGGTCTGTGCTTTGGAGTCTTCGTCCCTCTAGCCCGTAGTCTGTCTATGAGAGCGAGTTCATGTGCTTGCAGTTGTAGAACCATTCGCCTATCGTAAGGGTAAGGGCCATTGCCTTCAGTCGGTAAATAGATCGAGGGGAGGGGGAGTGAGGCTATCATACCAGATGGGCGATCATCTTCTTATGAAGTTATGGCGGGATATCAAGCAGATCTTTATTAAGCAGTGGTTCCAACTCTATCAAATACATGATCGGAGATAGGTCCGGCAATCGAAGAGACAAGCAATCATAGCAGGCACGAAGCACCAGAAAAGGGGTGGAGAACTTCTTTCGTCGAAAGTGCCAGAGGGGCCAACGCCTACCATATGGGAGATCGACCTGTGAGGCAAAGGTGCGGCAAAAAAAGGTCTGGTACCAGCCAAGGTGGAGAATTCCCCCATTTGCTTGCTTTCTATATTCTAATGATAGCCCGCCACCTCCCCGGTAGGGCATCTCCTCTTTGACTCCTCTGATCTTGTACCTAAGGACTATGCTTTACTTTTCCATTAACTTCCTCATATCACGTCTTACTGATATCTTATAGGTAATAGAGTCTCAAAGCAGGGTCCCCCCAATGACAGCCTTCTTGTCTACTCACTTTTGATACTAGTACACCTTTGCGTGGTTTCTGTCTTCACTTTATGGCAATTCTCTCGATCTCTGATAAGTCAGCTAAAGGAAGCAAACTCTAATATAAGTTAGTAGCTTTCACATCCTTCCTATATATAGGAAGTAGCTAAAGCATCCTTACTCTCTATAGTCAGTAGCTTTCGCATCCTTTTCTTATCTATGTTCTTACCTCAAGTTTCTTTCCTTAGGCAGGTTTCACACTAAAGTTGAGAAAAGGCATAATAGAAAAGAAGTGAAAAGAAAAAGAAGTGGCGCTATAGAGTCTGATTCCCTATAATAAATAGAAGTGGAGGGGTTGCTTGCTATTCCCATATCAATCGATGAAAGAGAACTAGGGAGTGGTTAGAAGAAGCTATTTAGGTAACCTTTGCTTAGAGGACCGGCTATACTACTAGTGACTTAGATCTTGTGAGAAAGCAGAAAGTCGGGTGCCCGCAGCTACTTTAAATGTGAAAGGAGTGAAGTTAGCCTATCAGTAAGCACTCCTTCTACTCTTTAGGAATCCCCTGGAAATAGAATGATGAAGTGATGGGTAAGCTCAAGTAATCCCTACCTTCCCTAGAGAACTGAGAAGAGATAGAAGTCAGATTAGCTCTCCAAAATGAGTAGAGAAGAAAGTCTAGCTTCCCAGGGAGTAAAGACGGGAAAGCCTTACCTCTTACGAGATAGAAAGAACCTCAGAGAACGGAAAGAGCCAAGGTCGTAAAGACAAAGGCAGAAAAGCCTAGGTATAGGTAGCGAAAGTCAAGGTACGAGACACCAAGGAGTTAGAAAATAATAGAACCTGTAACGGAAACAGAGTTTTAGCCGGCTCATTAGAGCAAGTGAAATATGCGTCAAATTGGCTTCTTTATAGGATTCTCGTCTGATTGAACAAGAGCGTATGCACCTTAAAAAAAGGGATTCTCGTCTGATTGAACAAGAGCGTATGCACCTTAAAAAAAGGGAAGATCGTATGATTGCACGAGATCGTATGCACCTCCTTTTCTCCTTTATTCCGGGCAATAGATAAGTAAGTGAGTGCCCCGTGTACTTTCCCTATCAATTTTCATGTACTAGTTTTTATTGTATAGAGAAGAAATCTCGGTTCGAAGGTAGGTAGCTTCCTTTCACAAGCCTGTTTTCACTTCCTTATAGAAAGTAGGCTGCTACCGAACTCATTAGCAAGCAAACGGCATCGCCCTATCTCAAGCAGCTCACTACTCACTAAAGTCTATGTGAGAAACCAAGCTATTTCACTCCTGTGGGATTCAAACCCACCGCATAGGCAGCTTTCGAATAGGCCTTGATTACACCGAGTAAGGATGCGAAAGCAACTGACTAAATATAGTCTGGAGCTGGACACCATCTTAAGTAATAGAACTCCCAGTTGTGTTACACGAACCTTTCTTTCTCTTCTGAGTTCTCTTAGATGGGAAATGAAAACGATTAGCCCCACACGAGGTTTGTGAATTAGTGTACGTAGTGCAATCAATGCTCTGGTTCCTAGGGCCGCACCGGCAAGAGAAAGAAAAAGAATGAACGGTAGAACGCGAGGATATAATGCTTTCGGCTGTTCGCCCTTTGGGTGAATAGCGGCATTCCTTACAGGGAATGGTCCCTTAAAGTCTAACCGACCTTCTTGGTCAATAGAGGACTCAGTTCATTTAGTAGCAAGGTTCCCGGGACGGCTTTCTGTAACACGGGTAAATGAAAATGGAAAATTGACGGATTTCGGCTGTTATGCTATTGTTTATTTGTCACATTCCATACCTTTCCAGTGTGATCTACTACATTTCGTTATTGTAGACCTTCGTTCGCGCTGACCCTTCCGTAGCAGGTTTTTTCGGGCGTTTTCTAGGATCAGAAGGAACCGCTATAATGACCACTACGTGCGTTTCATTCTCTTCGATCTTATCTTTGATTGCTTTTTAAAACGTCTTTTTAACTGAACTACAATGGTCTGATTCTTTTGAAGAAGATATGTAGGCAATTCGGCGTATACGCGGATGCGACCCCATCCACTCCCTCCATCCATGGATAAGGATAAAACAGCATCTTTCACTGTTTCGTTGGAAAAACGCAAATCTCATATTGACTTTCTTTCGGCCTACGCTAAGGGTACTTTAAATATTTTGAGATCTTTTTTGTTTTTTTGTTTTTTTTTATATATATAAAGGCCCCAGAACGCTAAAAGGTGAGGGAACCTGAGTTCTCTTTCTAAAAAATAAAAATAAAAATAAGTGACTATAAGGAAACAACGATTCTCGATTCTTAAACAACCTATCTTCTCCACACTGAATCAGCATTTGATAGATTATCCAACCCCGAGCAATCTTAGTTATTGGTGGGGGTTCGGTCCGTTAGCTGGTATTTGTTTAGTCATTCAGATAGTGACTGGCGTTTTTTTAGCTATGCATTACACACCTCATGTGGATCTAGCTTTCAACAGCGTAGAACACATTATGAGAGATGTTGAAGGGGGCTGGTTGCTCCGTTATATGCATGCTAATGGGGCAAGTATGTTTCTCATTGTGGTTTACCTTCATCTTTTTCGTGGTCTATATCATGCGAGTTATAGCAGTCCTAGGGAATTTGTTCGGTGTATCGGAGTTGTAATCTTACTATTAATGATTGTAACAGCTTTTATAGGATACGTACCACCTTGGGGTCAGATGAGCTTTTGGGGGGCTACAGTCATTACAAGCTTAGCTAGCGCTATACCTGTAGTAGGAGATACCATAGTGACTTGGCTTTGGGGTGGTTTCTCCGTGGACAATGCCACCTTAAATCGTTTTTTTAGTCTTCATCATTTACTCCCCTTTCTTTTAGTAGGCGCCAGTCTTCTTCATCTGGCCGCATTGCATCAATATGGATCAAATAATCCATTGGGGGTACATTCAGAGATGGATAAAATTGCTTCTTACCCTTATTTTTATGTAAAGGATCTAGTAGGTTGGGTAGCTTTTGCTATCTTTTCTTCCATTTTTATTTTTTATGCTCCTAATGTTTTGGGGCATCCCGACAATTATATACCTGCTAATCCGATGCCCACCCCGCCTCATATTGTACCGGAATGGTATTTCCTACCGATCCATGCCATTCTTCGTAGTATACCTGACAAAGCGGGAGGTGTAGCCGCAATAGCACCAGTTTTTATATGTCTGTTGGCTTTACCTTTTTTTAAAAGTATGTATGTACGTAGTTCAAGTTTTCGCCCGATTCACCAAGGAATATTTTGGTTGCTTTTGGCGGATCGCTTACTACTAGGTTGGATCGGATGTCAACCTGTGGAGGCACCATTTGTGACTATTGGACAAATCTCTCCTTTTGTTTTCTTCTTGTTCTTTGCCATAACGCCCATTCTGGGACGAGTTGGAAGAGGAATTCCTAATTTTTACACAGAAAATGAAAACAGATCAAATGATTACCAGTAGACAACTCGTACTACGAAGGAGTGAGATGGACGCTCTCATGGAGACGGATTGGGATTCCTTCCCTTCTTCGGCGGATTCCGCTGCCTCTTCGGCGGCTTC